GTGTAATACAAGAAAAAGAAAGAAAAAGCCTCATTAGCCCATTGCTTTTTGATTATCGACGATGGTATCGCCCATTTCGCTACATTCAAAATAATAGACTTGAGCAAGCTATAAGAAATGAAATGTCACAATATTTTTTTGATACACAACAAAGTGATGGAAAAGAAAGAATATCTTTTACCTATCCAAGGAGTTTATCAACTTTTTTTAAAGTGATCAAAAGAAAAATAAATATCCTACTAGAAAAAACTCTTTCTAATCAATTGGACAATGCTTGGGTTTCTAGAAACAAAAAAAAAATGAATCATCTGAAAAATGATTTTTTCAATAGAATTAACCATCTAGACAAAGAAAAAATAGATGGAGAAATAGAACAGGAAAAAGAACGGGAACAAAAAGCAGTGGAGATACTTGAAACAAGAACTCGATTATGTATAGAAGATGATAAGACTAAACAAGAATACTACTTACCCCAAATGTATGATCCTTTCTTAAACGGGCCATACCGTGGAAAAATCAAAAAAGAGCTTCCGCCTTCCATCATAAAAAATACTTTGATCGCAGATTCGAGAGAGACAGGTGAGCAAAATCGGTTACATGATCTTCTTTTCCCGAATTCCAATTACGAAAATTTTGACCAAAATACGAATACTTTAGAAATTGGTGATATTTTAGAAATTGATGCGTTTTCATCTATTGTAATACACAAGATAAGTAAAAAAGTCCCTCGATGGTCATACAAATTAATCAGTGAATTGGAACAACTATCATTTCACTACAGTCCGCCAGCAGAGCATGAAATTCGTTCAAGAAGGGCGGTAGGTGAATATCTTCTTTTTGATCCTCCAGGGACTCATACTACTACTAAAGCTACAGATAAAGAAACGAAGACTAATGCTAGCAAAGAGACTGATACTGTGAATAAAGAAACGAAGCCTAATGCTAGCAAAGAGACTGATACTATTGATAAAGAAACGAAGACTAATGCTAGCAAAGAGACTGATACTATTGATAAAGAAACGAAGACTAATGCTAGCAAAGAGACTGATACTATTGATAAAGAAACGAAGCCTAATGCTAGCAAAGAGACTAATACTGTTGATAAAGAAACCAAGACTAATGCTAGCAAAGAGACTGATACTGTTGATAAAGAAACCAAGACTAATGCTAGCAAAGAAACTGATACTGTGAATAAAGAAACGAAGCCTAATGCTAGCAAAGAGACTGATACTGTGAATAAAGAAACCAAGACTAAAACCCCAGAAGAAGAGGCTAAAGAAGATGAAGAGAAGGGGCTTGTTTTGATGCGTTATGCACACCAACCCGATTTTAAGCACGGCTTAATCAAAGGCTCTATGCGAACTCAAAGGCGTAAAATTGTTATTGAGAAACTGTTTCAAGCAAATGCACATTCCCCCCTTTTTTTTGACAGGATAAAAAAAAAAAAACTTTTTTCTTTTGTTATCCCCCGCCCGGTTCAACTGAACCGAATTTTTAGAAATTGGTCGGCGGGAAAAGGGTTCAGGATTTTAGAGTCTACAGACGAACAAACAAAAAGAGAAGAAAAACCAAAAAGAGAATCTAAAAAGAAAAACGACCGAGTAAAGGAAAAAAAGCGATTAGAGATAGGGGAAGCCTGGGATACTTTTGAAATTACCCAAATGTTAAGGGGTTGCATTTTAATAGCCCAATCAAGTCTTAGAAAAAATCTTATATTACCTTCATTGATAATCGGTAAAAATCTTGGACGTATGCTATTATTGCAAATTCCTGAATGGTCTGAAGATTTCGAGGAATGGAATAGAGAAAAGCATATTAAGTGCACTTATACTGGTAATCCGTTATCCGAAACAGAATTTCCGGAAAATTGGTTGACACAAGGTATTCAGATCAAGATTGTATATCCTTTCCATCTGAAACCTTGGCACACATCTAAACCGCTAACTTCTCGTGATGACGTTTGTTTTTTAACAATTTTTGGAAGGGAAACAGAACTGCCTTTTGGCTCTCCCCGAAAAACACCTTCCTTTTTTGAGCCCATTTTAAAGGAACTCGAAAAAAAAATTGGAAAATATGAAAAGGTTACAGCTGAAAGCGTTTTAAAAAAAATAATAATAAAATTATTTAAAAAAGTTTCAAAAGAAACAAGAACAACAAACCAAAATCTTCCGTTTATAGAAAAAGACCTCTCCAAGGGTAAACCAATTTTATTATTTAGATCGAGAGAAATAGGTGGAATGGAAAAAGAAAAAGATTCTAGAATAAGCAACCAGATAATTAATGAATCTTTTAGTCAAATTCAAAAAATTCAAATTCCAGATTGGACAAATTCTTCACTGATAGAAACTAAAATGCAAGATATGACTGATAGAACAAGTACAATCAAAAATCAAATAGAAAGAATTACCGAAGAGAAAAAAAAAGTAACTCTAGAACTAGATATTAGTACTTACAAAAAAAGTTGTAGATTAGAGTTGTCAAAAAAGATTTGGCAAATAGTAAAACTAAAAAACATAATATGTAAATTTCATTATTTTAGAAAATTTTTCATTCAAAGAATATATAACGATATTTGTTTATCTACTATTCATATTTGCCAAACGAATACACAACTCTTTGTTGAATCGACAAAAAATTTGATTGAAAAATATATTTCCAAGAATGAAACAAATAAAAAAATAATTAATAAAAAAACTAAAAATACAATTCACTTTATTTCAAATATAAAAACTTATAATAGTTGTAAGAAAAATTCAGAAATTTTTTGTGATTTATCCAACTTGTCACAAGCATATGTATTTTACAAAATATCGCAAACCGGGGTTGTTAACTTGTCTAAATTAAGATCCGTTCTTCAACATCATGGAACATCTTTCTTCCTTAAAACTCAAATGAAAGACTCCTTTCGAACACAAGGAATATTTCAGTCTGAAGTAATACATAAGAAACTTCAGCGGTCTATAACGAGTCAATGGAAAAATTGGTTAAGAGGGAATTATCAATACGATTTATCTCAGATTATCTGGTCTAGCTTAATGTCACAAAAACAAAAATGGCGAAATAGGGTGAATCGATATTGTAGGTCTCAAAAAAAAGATTTAAAAAAATGGAATTCATGTGGAAAATACCAATTAAGTCATTACAAGAAAAAAAAGGGTCCTAACTCATTATCGAATCAAAAAGATAATTTTCAAAAATGCTATAGATATGATCTTTTATCATATAAATCCATTAATAATGAAAATAAAGGTGACTCGGTTTTTTATAGATCAATCCCTCAAGTAACTAAAAGGCAAGCGGTTTCTGATAATTACAACATGTCGCAAAACTCCTTGTTTGCGATAACAGGAAGTATCCCTATCAATATTTTTATAGGAAGAATAGAAAGGGTATATATTCCATATATAGAAAAAAATCTTAATAGAAAATATTTTAATTGGGAAAATATCTATTTTGATCTTAGAAAAAAAGTGGCTATTGAATCCTGGGTCGCGGTAAATCCCAGCAGTAATCAAAAGACTCGAATTGGGACTAATAATTTTCAATTAATTGATCCAATTGATAAAGAAGAAGAGGAAGAGATCAATCCCGAAGAAGAGATCAATCCCAGCAGTAATCAAAAGACTCCAATTGGGACTAATAACGATCAATTAATTGATCCAATTGATAAACAAGAAAAAGACCCTTTTTATATTCCGATTAATCAAAATCCAGAAATCAATCAACCTAATTCTCCAAATTCTTTTTTTGATTGGATGGGAATGAATGAACAAATACTAAATCGTCCCATCTCGAATCTGGAACTTTGGTTCTTCCCAGAATTTGTGCGGCTTTTTAATGTATATAAAACGAAACCGTGGATTATACCAAGCAAATTACTTCTTTTAAATTCGAATCTAAGTGAAACCGATAATAAAAAGAAAAACATCGCTGAAAACCAAAATCTTGAAGAAGAAGATTCCGCGAAATCAGACATGAAAAAAGGTACAAAGAAAAGTAAAACCAATAGTGAAAAGAAAAGTAAAACCGATAGTGAAAAGAAAAGTGAAACCGATAGTGAAAAGAAAAGTGAAACCGATAGTGAAAAGAAAAGTGAAACCGATAGTGAAAAGAAAAGTCTAAGTACAAGAGAGCTAAGAGAGTTATTCATGAAAAAGTATTTCCTTTTGCAATTGAGATGGGATCAAAGGAATATCGGTCAAAACATTCGCAAAAATGTCCGGATATTAGCTCTCCCGAGGAGCTCGATAAATCTAGAAACCATGACTCTATCATGCATTGAAAGGAGAAAATTACAATTGAATGTAATGTGGAATTCGAAGAGCAATTTGGGTATTCTAAAATATTTCAAAAACATGGGAGTGGTTATGGACCGCCTTGGACTGTCTGTAAAAAACAATGGGCAATTTCTTATGTATCAAACCATAGGTATTTCGTTGGTTCATAAGAGTAAAAACAAAACTAATCAACAATACCGAAAACAAAGAATAATTCGAGCTAGAGAGAACAATCATTTTGATGCGCTTGTTCTTGAAAATATTTTATCGTCTAGACGTCGTAGAGAATTGAGAATTCTAATTTGTTTCAATTCAAACAATTGGAATGATGTGGATACCAATTCCGTATTTTTCAACGAAAACGGGGTAAAAAACTGTAGTCACTTTTGGGAAGAAAGGAACCTTCGTGATAAGGAGAAAAATGAATTAATTCAATTCAAGTTTTTTCTTTGGCCCAATTATCGATTGGAAGATTTAGCTTGTATGAATCGTTATTGGTTTGATACTAATAACGGCAGTCGTTTCAGTATCTTAAGGATCCACATGTATCTACCATTGAAAATTCGTTGATAGTATTACTATATACCCTGTAGCAGGGTATATGATAGAAAACAAATGCACACATGCCTTATCTTATACCTCATTCGAATCTCACTGAATAGAGGATACAGCGTATCCATTAGACCTATAAATTATCAATGAATCCAAAGATATTCATTTCATTTTAGGTCTAATTGATTCACTTTTGTGAATACAAAAATGTACGAGATTCTTATCTGAATTCAAAATAGGATTTTGAATTCATTGGAATGGATAAACTGAGGAGTTCAGAAAGCAATTTATTCTATATCAATCATTCAAATTATTGGCATTCTTTTTATTGATCAATAAAATTCGTTAAAATATATATCAGGGAAGGGGATCAATTCTTTTTTTATGGTAAAAAACTTATTCATTTCGGTTATTTCTCAAGAAGAAACCAAAGAAAACAGAGGGTCCGTTGAATTTCAAATATTCAATTTCACCAATAAGATACAGAGACTTACTTCCCATTTAAAATTGCACAAAAAAGACTATTTATCTCAGAAAGGTTTGCGTAAAATTTTGGGAAAACGTCAACGGCTGCTAGCTTATTTGTCAAAAAAAAATAAAGTACGTTATAAAGAATTAATTGAGAAATTGGATATTCGAGAGACAAAAACTCATTAATTTTTAATTTGAGGAGTCATTTGTTTTTAACTTATTTGTTTCGTTTCAATTTTGATGAACCTCTTTTCACATTCAGCAATTCATGGAAGAATTACATGGAAGAACGAATCGGTAAAAAATTTATGACTGCACCAGCTACAAGAAAAGACCTCATGATAGTCAATATGGGTCCTCACCACCCATCAATGCATGGTGTTCTTCGACTTATTCTTACTCTCGATGGTGAAGATGTTATTGACTGCGAACCAATATTGGGTTATTTACACAGAGGGATGGAGAAAATTGCGGAAAACCGAACAATTATACAATATTTGCCCTATGTCACACGTTGGGATTATTTAGCTACTATGTTTACAGAAGCAATAACCGTAAATGGACCTGAACGATTGAGCAATATTCAAGTACCTAAAAGAGCTAGCTATATCAGAGTCATTATGTTGGAGTTAAGTCGTATAGCTTCCCATTTGTTATGGCTCGGTCCATTTATGGCGGATATTGGGGCGCAGACTCCTTTCTTCTATATTTTTCGAGAAAGAGAGTTGATATATGACCTATTCGAAGCTGCCACCGGTATGCGAATGATGCATAATTTTTTTCGTATCGGGGGAGTAGCTGCTGATCTACCCCATGGCTGGATAGATAAATGTTTGGATTTTTGCAATTATTTTTTAACAGGGGTTGCTGAATATCAAAAACTTATTACACAGAATCCCATTTTTTTAGAACGAGTTGAAGGTATAGGCACTATTAGGGCAGAAGAAGCACTCAATTGGGGTTTATCCGGACCAATGCTACGAGCTTCGGGAATCGAATGGGATCTTCGTAAAATCGATCAGTATGAGTGTTACGACGAATTTGCTTGGGAGGTTCAATGGCAAAAAGAGGGGGATTCTTTAGCTCGTTATTTAGTAAGAATCGGCGAAATGGAAGAATCCATAAAAATGATTCAACAGGCCCTGGAAGGAATTCCGGGGGGGCCTTATGAGAATTTAGAAATCCGACGTTTTGATAGAGTAAAACATCCCCAATGGAATGATTTTGAATACCGATTCATTGCTAAAAAAACCTCTCCTATTTTTGAATTATCGAAGCAAGAACTTTATGTGAGAGTCGAAGCTCCAAAGGGAGAATTGGGAATTTTTCTGATAGGAGATCAGAGCGTTTTTCCTTGGAGATGGAAAATTCGTCCACCGGGTTTGATCAATTTGCAAATTCTTCCTCAGGTGGTTAAAAGAATGAAATTGGCTGATATTATGACGATACTAGGTAGCATAGATATCATTATGGGGGAAGTTGATCGTTGAAATGATAATTGATACAACACAAATCCAGGCTATCCATTCCTTTTCCGGATTGGAATCCGTAAAAGTCAAAGAAGTCTATGGGATCATATGGATACTTGCCCCTATTTTTACTATTGTATTAGGAATCACAATGGGTTTACTAGTAATTGTTTGGTTAGAAAGGGAAATATCCGCGGGAATACAACAACGTATTGGCCCCGAATATGCGGGTCCTTTAGGAATTCTTCAAGCTTTAGCAGATGGTATCAAACTCCTTTTGAAAGAAAGCCTTCTTCCATCTCGAGGGGATACTCGCTTATTCCGTATCGGACCTTCCATAGCAGTGATATCCGTTTTTCTAAGTTATTTAGTAATTCCTTTTGGTTATAAGCTTGTTTTAGCCGATCTTAGTATTGGGGTTTTTTTCTGGATCGCCGCTTCAAGTATTGCTCCCGTTGGACTTCTTATGTCCGGATATGGATCAAATAATAAATATTCCTTTTTAGGTGGTCTACGGGCAGCTGCTCAATCAATTAGTTATGAAATACCCTTAGCTTTATGTGTATTATCAATTTCTCTGCGTGTGATTCGATCAGGTATAAAAAAGCTCTATGCGTTTTGGTAGTTTTGACTTGTGAGATCGAACAACTATTAATTTCCTCTTAAAACCCGAAGTTCAATAAAATTATGATAACTATAAATATGCTAACTAGAAATCAATTTTTTCTTTTTGCACCCACAATGCGATTTCTTGCTTCGCTAGTAATAAGCGAAGCAAAAAAAAACACTTTAAAAGAAAAGTAATTCTCTATCATTTTTGAGTAATATTTCTAGTAATATTTCTTATGTCTATCTCTCTCTTTTTTTTTTTTTCTATGGATGCTATATATGCGGTATTTTTATTTTCATATTTTTATTCAATGTTTTTCTTTTATAAGAATAATCCTTCTAAGTTTCTAACTTTTAAGATCTTTAGGGTGATTTATTCTTTTTTTTATATACAAATTTTTGGGGTACTTGGGGATGATAAAGGAAACTAGATAGTTATATGAGTGAAAAAAAAGCGGCTTCGAATTTGGCAGTACAAAGATTAAGTCTTCTTTCCTATGTACAAGAATAAAGTTAAAAAAGCAAACATAAAAAAACTTTTTTATGTTTGCTTTTTACCCCCAAGCTTGGTGGATTCGTCATCATAGCCGGAAGCGGGTTTCAAAGATCAACTGTCTGGAGTTTTTACTATCTATATATCCTAGATGTATTTCCATAACGGGAGATTTCAAAAACGAGTGGATGGGTAGGAAGACCAAGATACACAAAGGATTTGTAATAAAGATTATGTAAGTTATCCAACAGGATATTTCTCTACATATAAGGAATTCAAATGGGGACTTGAGGTTAGTAGAAATAATCAAGAAGTACTCCCCATGATCCTGATCCAGAGTATCCTTCTATTCACGGATTAAGAAAATAACTATTAAAGAACGAAGTAATCTTTTACTTTGGTCCAAGTCCCCTTTTTTCTGAGAAAGGAGAATAGGAGCGAAATAAAAAGGTGAGATTGATTTTATTCGGGATAGGAAATAAAATAAATCAAGAGACAAAATCTTTATCACGATTCATGAACAAATGCCTAATTCTTTTTCGTAATTGAAGAAAATGAGAGGTTGAAATGTCTATGTGATATTGCTACAAACAAAACAAATTTTTTGTTTTATTGAAAGATGAAGTTATTAATAAACAAAGACCAACGAAAATTCTTAAAAGATTGAGATCAATTCCGAAGCACTTAATTTATATAGCAGACAGAATTCAATTGGCATAATTCGGGACCGTAGAATATTTTTGACTCTATCTATCCGACACCCATATCAATAATATGGAAGAGTCCTTAGATTTATTTTTGACTTCTGAGGAGCCGTATGAGATGAAAATCTCATGTACGGTTCTGGAATAGCGACGATAACAGTAATGTTATCATCGACTATGATTATCTAACAGTTCAAGTACAGTTGATATAGTTGAAGCGCAGTCAAAGTATGGTTTTTGGGGGTGGCATTTGTGGCGTCAACCGATAGGGTTTATCATTTTTATAATTTCTTCTTTAGCCGAATGCGAGCGATTACCTTTTGATTTACCAGAAGCGGAAGAAGAATTAGTAGCGGGGTATCAAACCGAATATTCAGGCATCAAATTTGGTTTATTTTACGTTGCTTCATATCTGAATCTACTAATTTCTTCATTATTTGTAACAGTTCTTTACTTAGGGGGTTGGAATCTTTCTATTCCATACATATTTGTCCCTGAGCTTTTTGACATTTTTGACATAACTAAAAGGGCTAAAGTCTTTGGAACAATAGTAAGTATCGTTATTACATTAGCGAAGACCTTTTCGTTCTTGTTCATTTCTATTGCAACAAGATGGACTTTACCAAGGCTCAGAATGGACCAACTATTAAATCTTGGATGGAAATTTCTTTTACCTATTTCTCTAGGTAATCTATTATTAACAACTTCGTCTCAACTTCTTTCACTGTAAAAGACTACAATATTCAAGATTGACGGCTTGCCTCAAACAAGAGAAAGAAACAAGCATAAATTTTTTATAGATATTCACGATATGTTCCCTATGGTAACTGAACTCAGGAATTATGGTCAACAAACAATACGAGTTGCCAGGTATATCGGCCAAGGTTTCATGATTACCCTGTCCCATGCAAATCGTTTACCCGTAACTATTCAATATCCCTATGAAAAATTGATCACACCAGAACGCTTTCGAGGCCGAATCCATTTTGAATTTGATAAATGCATTGCTTGTGAAGTTTGTGTTCGTGTATGTCCTATAGATTTACCTGTTGTTGATTGGCAATTGGAAACAGATATTCGCAAGAAACGATTGCTTAATTACAGTATTGATTTTGGACTTTGTATATTTTGCGGTAATTGTGTTGAATATTGTCCAACAAATTGTTTATCAATGACTGAAGAATATGAACTTTCTACTTATGATCGGCATGAATTGAATTTTAATCAAATTGCTTTGGGTCGGTTACCAATGTCAGTAATTGAGGATTATACAATTCGAAAAATTTCGAATTTACCTCAAATCAAAAATGAATAAACTATTGATTAAACAAAATTACCAATTACTAAGCTCAGTTTGGGTCTAAAAAAATGATATTCTTTTGCGTGGTCAATTCAACCTATTGATTGGTTAGTGAGACTCGTAACTTCGTTTGGCTAGAAAATTGATTTCTATGTTTAGATTATTGTTCTAGTAACTAGTCAAAATAATGATTTCAAAAAGAATAAATGAGATAAGAATAAACAGGGTTTTTCTTTGGATGAATAAAGAATGACATATGAATAACTTCTTTTTCCTGGTCAGGTCAATAAAATCATGAAATTCTTCGATTTATATTTTTTTTTAGAATTGATAAAAAATGGATTTACCTGGACCAATACATGATTTTCTTTTAGTTTTTTTAGGATCAGGTCTTATATTAGGGGGTATAGGAGTAGTATTATTTCCCAATCCAATTTATTCGGCCTTTTCGTTGGGATTGGTTCTTGTTTGTATATCCTTATTCTATATTCTATCTAACTCCTATTTTGTAGCTGCTGCACAGCTACTCATTTATGTAGGAGCTATAAATGTTTTAATTCTTTTTGCTGTGATGTTCTTGAATGGTTCAGAATATTCAAATGATTTTCCTCTTTGGACCCTTGGAGATGGTATTACTTCACAAGTTTGTATAAGTCTTTTTATTTCACTAATTTCGACTATTCTAGATACGTCATGGTACGGTATTATTTGGACTACACGATCAAACCAGATTATCGAGCAAGATTTGATAAGCAATAGTCAACAAATTGGAATTCATTTATCAACAGATTTTTTTCTTCCATTTGAACTCATTTCAATAATTCTTTTAGTTGCTCTAATAGGTGCAATTGTTGTAGCTCGTCAATAAAAAATTGATATTCAAATTTTCAAAGAATTCAAATAAAACTTTTACCCCATTCATTTTCCTTCAATTCGTTTTTTGCTGTATACTGTATAAATCTAAAATTGAAAGCCTTTAGCGTGAAGTCAATCTATTACCGCTAGATTTTGTTGTTACATATTTGTTATACAGTAGTCAATCGAATCGGTTGAATTTTTTTTTTCTTATTGAAACAAGTCAAGATTGAGAAGGAGTTTTTGAATGATGCTCGAGCATGCCCTTGTGTTGAGTGCCTTTTTATTTTCTATCGGTATCTATGGATTGATCACAAGTCGAAATATGGTTAGAGCCCTTATGTGTCTTGAACTTATACTTAATGCAGTTAATATGAATTTGGTAACATTTTCGTATTTTTTTGATAATCGTCAATTAAAAGGAGACATTTTCTCAATTTTTACTATAGCTATTGCAGCTGCTGAAGCAGCTATTGGGCTGGCTATTGTTTCCTCAATTTATCGTAACAGAAAATCAACTCGTATTGACCAATCAAATTTGTTGAATAATTAGTATGAATCCTAGAAATTCTAATATTGAGTGTTGATAAATTGATTAGAATTCGCATGTAGGTTTGCTACATCCACATAAGGTATGATCATGTTTGCAAAAACATAATAAATCAAAGTATTTTAGCCCTCTCTCCTAAACCAATCCAGAAGTACATTGATTAGAAAAATTTTGATAACTCATTGATTCATCTGGTATCTAAAAAAGGGATTCGTTTATCAAGGTTACTAGATCGAAAATTTATGACGTTCAGAACTCTATAGATCCAATGTCACATTCCGTAAAGATTTATGATACATGTATAGGATGTACTCAATGTGTCCGAGCCTGCCCTACCGATGTATTAGAAATGATACCGTGGGACGGATGTAAGGCTAAACAAATTGCTTCCGCTCCAAGAACAGAGGACTGTGTTGGTTGTAAGAGATGTGAATCCGCTTGTCCAACAGATTTCTTGAGTGTCCGAGTTTATTTATGGCATGAAACAACTCGCAGTATGGGTCTAGCTTATTGATATGTTCCAGAAAACTATACCGGAATCCATTTCATTTTTTTACTGAAAACCCGTGCCTCAAATATTTTGATTTTCGAGCGCGGGTTTTGTGGGCCAAGTGTATCTTGTCTTTACCACGAATTTTTTTCCTTGGTTAACAATAATTGTCGTTTTTCCAATATTTGCGGGTTCCATCGTTTTCTTTCTTCCCCATAAAGGAAATAGGGTAATTAGATGGTATACACTTTGTATATGTATTTTAGAACTCCTTATAACGACTTATGCATTTTGTTTTCATTTCCAGGTGGACGATCCATTAATCCAACTAGAGGAGACTTATAAATGGATCAATTTTTTTGATTGCCATTGGAGATTGGGAATAGATGGACTTTCTGTAGGCCCTATTTTATTGACAGGATTTATAACCACTTTAGCTACTTTAGCGGCCCGGCCAGTTACTCGCGATTCTCGATTATTTCATTTCCTGATGTTAGCAATGTACAGTGGTCAAATAGGATCATTTGCTTCTCGAGACCTTTTCCTTTTTTTCATCATGTGGGAATTAGAATTAATTCCCGTTTATCTACTTCTATCCATGTGGGGGGGGAAGAAACGTCTATACTCAGCTACAAAATTTATTTTGTATACGGCAGGGGGTTCCATTTTTCTATTAATGGGAGTTTTGGGTCTTACTTTATATGGTTCGAATGAACCAACATTCAATTTTGAAACATCAGTAAATCTGTCATACCCCGCGGCTTTAGAAATAATATTCTATATTGGATTTTTTATTGCTTTTGCTGTCAAATCACCTATTTTACCCCTACATACATGGTTACCCGATACCCACGGAGAAGCACATTACAGTACTTGTATGCTTCTAGCCGGAATCTTATTAAAAATGGGAGCATATGGATTGATTCGAATCAATATGGAATTATTTCCTCACGTCCATTCTCTATTTTCTCCCTATTTGGTGATAGTAGGCACAATACAAATGATCTATGCAGCTTTAACATCTCTTGGACAACGAAATTTAAAAAGACGAATAGCCTATTCCTCTGTCTCTCATATGGGTTTTATAATTATAGGAATTGGTTCTATGACCGATACGGGACTTAATGGAGCTCTTTTACAAATAATTTCTCATGGATTTATTGGTGCTGCACTTTTTTTCTTGGCGGGAACGACTTATGATAGAATACGGCTTGTTTATCTTGACCAAATGGGGGGAATAGCTATTCAAATGCCAAAAATATTCACGATGTTCAGTAGCTTTTCAATGGCTTCCCTTGCATTACCAGGTATGAGCGGTTTTGTTGCCGAATTACTAGTATTTTTTGGAATAATTAGCGCCAAAAAATATCTTTTCATGTCCAAAATACTAATTTCTTTTGTAATGGCAATTGGAATTATATTAACTCCTATTTATTCATTATCTATGTTACGCCAGATGTTTTATGGATACAAGCTATTTAATGCCCCAAACTCTTCTTTTTTGGATTCTGGACCGCGAGAGTTATTTCTTTCTATCTCGATTTTGTTACCTGTCATAGGTATTGGTATGTACCCCGATTTCGTTCTTTCACTATCAGTTGAAAAAGTCGAAGTAATTCTATCTCATTTTTTTTATCGACAAGTCTTATAAATAAAACCAAAATCCTAAAAAAAGTTAAAAAAAAAAACGTTCGTTGTAAATGTAAAAAGGAAGGTTTTTTCTTCTCTTCAGTTAACTAAAAACAATCAATTTGAACCACCCGCGTACCGTTTGAATCAATACAATATTTGATTCAAACGGTACGTGTACTCGTTCATACAAAGTTTTAATCTTTATTCTATCTTTTTTTATTATATTATTCTAATTTTTATAGTATTTTATCTTTTTTATTTATTATATGCTGCACTCTCTTAGATTTGTAAGAACGTTTTTTGAATTCAACTAGATGTTGATGGAAATGAACCATAACTATGTAGACCTATTCCTACTAGATTGACTCCAAAATAGCATATCCAAATTATAAGAAAGCCTATAGATGCCACAATAGATGCGACAATTGCGGAATTTACACTCTGCAAATTTAGATTTGTTCGAGTATGTAAAAAAATTGCGAATACAATCCAAGTAATAAAAGCCCAAGTTTCTTTTGGGTCCCAACTCCAATAAGATCCCCACGCTTCGTTAGCCCACACTGCTCCCGAAAGTATTCCTATGGTTAAAAAGAGAAATCCTAGACTAATAACCCGATAACTCCAAAAATCCAATTGTTGAATGAATTGGGTCCTATAATAATTCTTAGCAGAAAAAAAAGAAGTCTTTTGAAAAAGATTTTCCCCAAATAAGAATGACTCAGTTAAAAAATCGTTGCCCCCCGAAAAAAGCTTTCCGTTTTTGCGAAATGTAATGACCAGAAGTGCTACTGATAATAATGATCCGCATAAAAGGGCTGCATAGCCCAATATCATCATACTTACATGCATTATTAACCACTCGGATTTAAGAGCGGGTACTAATATTGAGGATTGATGTATTTCTGTTAAAAGACCTGAAGTAGCAAAACCTTGGGTAAAAATAGCGCTTGGGCTGATTATTTTGCTTAAAAATTTTGTATTTTTTGTGAAATACGGAATGATATGAATCAGAGCGAAACTCCATGAAAGGAAAATGAATGATTCATATAAATCACTTAGTGGGAAATGTTCCGAAGAAATCCAATGAGTAGCTAATAATCCTGTTATACAGAAAAAAGTTACTAGCATGCCCTTTTCTGATGAATCATATAGTTTTCTTATTTCGTCGACTAAAAATATTATCAAATGAATTGTCATTAAAATTAAAATGATCGAAAGGGAAATATGAGTTAATATATGCTCTAAGGTTGAAAATATCATAAAAAAAAAGCTTAAACAACGAAGAGTCTAGCCCCCCAATTACCTAAGAAAAATTTGAAAAAGGAAATCGGGAATTGAATTCCTTATAAGATTATAAGGTCTATTTTCTTTTTTTAGAAGACGGTATGCCGCCACTCGGACTCGAACCGAGATGCGCTAGCACTGCTTCCTAAGAGCAGCGTGTCTACCAATTTCACCATAGCGGCGTGTCGTGAACCCATAATAGTCTAATTCATTATAGGCTATGAGTAAGCAAACGTCAAGATTTGAAAGGGAAACTCAGTATAGTATGGTTCAATTTTATACATAAAAATTTGTTCAAATATGAATTTGAAAGTTTTTATTATTTCAGTTTAGAGTCTTTGTTTTATTTTACTTATACTATACTTATTACTTATGGTTTTCGTGTATTTTTGGCTCGCTTGGAATTAAACTCCGGTAACTAGGGGTCGAATTCAAAACAAAAATTTTGATTTCCATTTTTTTGTCTTGATTTATGAAATCAAAACAAAAAAATGAATTTTAGCAATATCTATATACCTATTTTAAAGCACTCATAATTAACCGATTATGCAGATATAACATACTTATTTTCTACTTATACTTGATTTTAAAAATTGGGGCTTTTGTCAATATTTATTACATGAGAAGATAGTCTTGGGGATCCGTAGAAGAATTCATCAAAAAGAAAAAGTCAGAAAGTTACCCAAAATAAAAAAGGCTTTCAATTTTCAAAAGTAATTCATAAGTTTCAACGATTCGTTAACTAAACCGAAAGATCTTCATATCCGCCTTATTGTATTACTTTACTCTATTTATTATATTACTCTATAAAAGTGTTACTTGTCATAAACAAATAGGTTGATGGGGAAAATAAGACTCGCCCCCCTCGAAATGATGTTTGGGAACCCTCAAAGGTATTCTTTTTTTAAGTTAAGTAAAAAGGTGAGTAAATCTAGGATTTCGTATTCTCGTATCATAAGAGCTAAGAGCAAGGCATTTGATTTCCCAGTTCTATATTAACTCTAAATAATAAATCGTATAAATCAATAGAAAGCCGAAGTCATGAAATTTTGGTCTAAAAAAAAGAAAGTCGACTCAGATTATTCCAACGTTTTTTTATTTGGTTGCGATACAAAAAAACTTTTCAAATTCCCGGTTGAAAGGGATTTTCCTAACGAAAAAGCTTTTAATGCTGTCCAAAAGCTCTTTCTTTTCCAAGTATTTTTACGAATACGCTTTTTTGATTTCGAAATACGTTTTTTTGGAACTGCCATTTAAAAATGAAGAAATTACTTAATTTTAGGTTAAAACTGGATGTGAAAGACATCTATTGCGCAAAATGAATCGTTTTTACTATTTACTATCTAGCTTTTTTTTATTCTATCTTTTTTTTATTATTGTCATAATATATTCGTAAAAACGATTCGGTTGTTTTGATTGCTATCTCTATTTCGCATTATTCATAAAATAAAATCTATAGAATTCGATGTGCTGTAGAAATCATCAAATTAGTTTAACTTCATCTTAGAATTATAATTCTAATGAATTAGAAACTAAAACGGCCTTTCTGTCTATTTTCATCGTTCTACGTGCAATTGAAAGGTTTAAGATCAAAACCCTACTCTTGCTTAATGAAATTGAAAGCTGTAATCCTTTTCCCTTGGATAAAAAGAAAAGAGACCTAATTTTCCTTTGAAAAATAAAAGGAAACTGCTAATGAATCTATTTCAGATTATTTGACCAATTGTAACTTCTTGATTTGAATAATTGAAAGTTTTTAACTAAGAATAATTCACAATAGAAAATTCTATAAAGTTTATTTTAGTTGTCAGTTTGGTTTAAGTTAGTACATATTTTTTTCTTTTTTATTGACTCTTTTCAAAAGAGATAAAATAAAATCGGGTGAATCGGAAATAATTAATTAAGACTCAAACTGTTTATGGAACAAACATATCAATATGCGTGGATCATACCTTTTGTTCCCCTTCTAGTTCCTATGTTAATAGGAACAGGACTTCTTATTTTTCCCACGGTAACAAAAAATCTTCGTCGTATGTGGTCTTTTCAGAGTGTTTTATTGTTAAGTATAGTCATGGCATTTTCAATCTATCTATCTATTCAGCAAATAAATAGGGGTTCTATCTATCAATATGTATGGTCTTGGATAATAAATAATGATTTTTCTTTTGAATTCGGTTACTTGATCGACCCACTTACTTCTATTATGTCAATATTAATCACTACTGTTGGAATTATGGTTCTTATTTATAGTGATAATTATATGGCTCATGATCAAGGATATTTGAGATTTTTTACTTATATGAGTTTTTTCTGTGCTGCCATGTTGGGATTAGTTACTAGTTCTAATTTTATACAAATTTATATTTTTTGGGAATTGGTTGGACTATGTTCCTATCTATTAATAGGGTTTTGGTTTACACGACCCGGTGCAGCAAATGCTTGCGAAAAAGCGTTTGTAACTAATCGTGTAGGGGATTTTGGTTTATTATTAGGAATTTTAGGCTTTTATTGGATAACAGGCAGTTTTGAATTTCGGGAGTTATTCCAAATATTGAATAATTTGATTTCGAGCAAAGAGGTCAATCTTTTATTTGTTACTTTATGCGCTGCGCTGTTATTTGTCGGTGCAATTGCGAAATCCGCGCAATTTCCTCTTCATGTCTGGTTACCCGATGCCATGGAGGGACCTACTCCGATTTCGGCTCTTATACATGCTGCTACCTTAGTAGCAGCGGGAATTTTTCTTGTAGCTAGGCTTCTTCCTCTTTTCTTAGTTATACCTTCCATAATGTATTTCATCTCCTTGATAGGAATCATAACAGTTTTATTAGGAGCTACTTTAGCTCTTGCTCAACAAGACATTAAACGAGGTTTAGCTTATTCCACAATGTCTCAATTGGGTTATATGATGTTAGCTCTAGGAATGGGGTCTTACCGAAGTGCTTTATTTCATTTGATTACTCATGCTTATTCCAAGGCATTATTATTCTTAGCAGCAGGATCCGTTATTCATTCAATGGAGACTATTGTTGGTTATTCTCCCGAAAAAAGTCAGAATATGGTTATTTTGGGCGGTTTAACAAAACACGTACCGATAACCAAAGGTGCTTTTTTATTAGGTACACTTTCACTTTGTGGTATTCCGCCCCTTGCTTGTTTTTGGTCAAAAGATGAAATTCTTAATGATAGCTGGCTTTATTCGCCGATTTTCGCCCTAATAGCTTGGGGCACAGTGGGATTAACCGCATTTTATATGTTTCGGATTTATTTAATGACTTTTGAAGGACATTTAAACGTTGGTTTTCAAAATTATAGTGGAAAAAAAAATAACCCTCCTGATTCAATGTCTCTATGGGGAAAAAAGGGTTCAAAGCCAATTAACAAAAATTTTCGCTTTTTGACAATTGATGAAAAAGGGGAGAATCAAACCAAAATTTCTTATACTTCTGATCCTTTTGAATCAGAAAATACTATGTTATTTCCACAAATTCTATTGTGTTTTGTAACTTTTGTAATTGGATTCTTAGGAATTCCGAAGGAGCTTGGTTTCAATCTCGACATCTTAACCCAATGGTTGCATCCTGCTATTTATCTTTTGCATCACACTAATTCAACGGATTTAGGCGAGTTTTTAAAGCATACGGTAATTTCCGTGGGGATTGCTTATTGCGGAATATTTATAGCATTTTTATTATATAAACCCACCTATTCGTCTTTCAAAAGTTTTCTATTAATTAATTTGTTTCATCAAAAAAGCCTTAAGAGAGTTATTCGCGACAAAATAGTCTTTGTGATATATGACTGGGCCTACAATCGTGCTTATATAGATACTTTTTATAAGAATTTTTTTGTTTGCCAAGTACGAAGGTTTTCTCAAATTATTCGTTGTTTTGATTTAAGAATTTTTGACCAAATATTTAATTGTTTTGCTTTTCTTAGTTTTATTGCTAGCGAGGGTATAAAATATTTAGGATATGCCAGAATTCCTTTTTATTTGTTTTTTTATTTCTTTTTTGTATCAATCTTTATTTTTCTGTTTTACAAAAATTAAGAAAACTCAATTATACTAGGTTAAAAAAAAACTTACCCAAATTAAGTTCTTATGTTTAAAATGACTTAAATTGGGTAAGAGTTTTCTATTGGCTATCCGACTATAATTACAGGATTTATTTCTTTCATTTGTTTCATTAGTAGGACGCGAAGGTTCTCCTCCCCAAAGAGTAGAAAGTTCTAATTCAAAAATAGTACAAGGTTCGAATCGCAAAATAGGAGGAGTTTCTTCTTCCAAATTACGATCAAAATATATCCAAGATAACATCTTATGATATTTTCTGAGTAGGAAATTTCTTTCATTCAAAGAATCATTGCGTTCGATCAGTACAAACTGAGCTTCTCTCAGTGTATTTGTAGTTCGGATTAAAGAATGTCCTTCCTTTTTCAAAGAACCCTCTGGAGCTTGTATAGTAGCTTGTGCTCGTTCCAAGGCAGCTGTATTTTCTAAAGAATAATCTATTAATTTTTTTTTAATTCACCTTTTTTGCCTCAAGTGCGAATTCGCTTTCCAATATATCGGCTTTTTGCCTTTCTAGTTCATCACTTTCTTCTCTAAAAGAGACTTTTTTATTTTCAATATCTCAATATCAGAGATTCTGCCTAAAAAGGAATATTTATTATTTGATCCATATCCGGACATAAGAAGTCCAACGGGAGCAATACTTGAAGCGGCGATCCAGAAAAAAACCCCAATACTAAGATCGGCTAAAACAAGCTTATAACCAAAAGGAATTACTAAATAACTTAGAAAAACGGATATCACTGCTATGGAAGGTCCGATACGGAATAAGCGAGTATCCCCTCGAGATGGAAGAAGGCTTTCTTTCAAAAGGAGTTTGATACCATCTGCTAAAGCTTGAAGAATTCCTAAAGGACCCGCATATTCGGGGCCAATACGTTGTTGTATTCCCGCGGATATTTCCCTTTCTAACCAAACAATTACTAGTAAACCCATTGTGATTCCTAATACAATAGTAAAAATAGGGGCAAGTATCCATATGATCCCATAGACTTCTTTGACTTTTACGGATTCCAATCCGGAAAAGGAATGGATAGCCTGGATTTGTGTTGTATCAATTATCATTTCAACGATCAACTTCCCCCATAATGATATCTATGCTACCTAGTATCGTCATAATATCAGCCAATTTCATTCTTTTAACCACCTGAGGAAGAATTTGCAAATTGATCAAACCCGGTGGACGAATTTTCCATCTCCAAGGAAAAACGCTCTGATCTCCTATCAGAAAAATTCCCAATTCTCCCTTTGGAGCTTCGACTCTCACATAAAGTTCTTGCTTCGATAATTCAAAAATAGGAGAGGTTTTTTTAGCAATGAATCGGTATTCAAAATCATTCCATTGGGGATGTTTTACTCTATCAAAACGTCGGATTTCTAAATTCTCATAAGGCCCCCCCGGAATTCCTTCCAGGGCCTGTTGAATCATTTTTATGGATTCTTCCATTTCGCCGATTCTTACTAAATAACGAGCTAAAGAATCCCCCTCTTTTTGCCATTGAACCTCCCAAGCAAATTCGTCGTAACACTCATACTGATCGATTTTACGAAGATCCCATTCGATTCCCGAAGCTCGTAGCATTGGTCCGGATAAACCCCAATTGAGTGCTTCTTCTGCCCTAATAGTGCCTATACCTTCAACTCGTTCTAAAAAAATGGGATTCTGTGTAATAAGTTTTTGATATTCAGCAACCCCTGTTAAAAAATAATTGCAAAAATCCAAACATTTATCTATCCAGCCATGGGGTAGATCAGCAGCTACTCCCCCGATACGAAAAAAATTATGCATCATTCGCATACCGGTGGCAGCTTCGAATAGGTCATATATCAACTCTCTTTCTCGAAAAATATAGAAGAAAGGAGTCTGCGCCCCAATATCCGCCATAAATGGACCGAGCCATAACAAATGGGAAGCTATACGACTTAACTCCAACATAATGACTCTGATATAGCTAGCTCTTTTAGGTACTTGAATATTGCTCAATCGTTCAGGTCCATTTACGGTTATTGCTTCTGTAAACATAGTAGCTAAATAATCCCAACGTGTGACATAGGGCAAATATTGTATAATTGTTCGGTTTTCCGCAATTTTCTCCATCCCTCTGTGTAAATAACCCAATATTGGTTCGCAGTCAATAACATCTTCACCATCGAGAGTAAGAATAAGTCGAAGAACACCATGCATTGATGGGTGGTGAGGACCCATATTGACTATCATGAGGTCTTTTCTTGTAGCTGGTGCAGTCATAAATTTTTTACCGATTCGTTCTTCCATGTAATTCTTCCATGAATTGCTGAATGTGAAAAGAGGTTCATCAAAATTGAAACGAAACAAATAAGTTAAAAACAAATGACTCCTCAAATTAAAAATTAATGAGTTTTTGTCTCTCGAATATCCAATTTCTCAATTAATTCTTTATAACGTACTTTATTTTTTTTTGACAAATAAGCTAGCAGCCGTTGACGTTTTCCCAAAATTTTACGCAAACCTTTCTGAGATAAATAGTCTTTTTTGTGCAATTTTAAATGGGAAGTAAGTCTCTGTATCTTATTGGTGAAATTGAATATTTGAAATTCAACGGACCCTCTGTTTTCTTTGGTTTCTTCTTGAGAAATAACCGAAATGAATAAGTTTTTTACCATAAAAAAAGAATTGATCCCCTTCCCTGATATATATTTTAACGAATTTTATTGATCAATAAAAAGAATGCCAATAATTTGAATGATTGATATAGAATAAATTGCTTTCTGAACTCCTCAGTTTATCCATTCCAATGAATTCAAAATCCTATTTTGAATTCAGATAAGAATCTCGTACATTTTTGTATTCACAAAAGTGAATCAATTAGACCTAAAATGAAATGAATATCTTTGGATTCATTGATAATTTATAGGTCTAATGGATACGCTGTATCCTCTATTCAGTGAGATTCGAATGAGGTATAAGATAAGGCATGTGTGCATTTGTTTTCTATCATATACCCTGCTACAGGGTATATAGTAATACTATCAACGAATTTTCAATGGTAGATACATGTGGATCCTTAAGATACTGAAACGACTGCCGTTATTAGTATCAAACCAATAACGATTCATACAAGCTAAATCTTCCAATCGATAATTGGGCCAAAGAAAAAACTTGAATTGAATTAATTCATTTTTCTCCTTATCACGAAGGTTCCTTTCTTCCCAAAAGTGACTACAGTTTTTTACCCCGTTTTCGTTGAAAAATACGGAATTGGTATCCACATCATTCCAATTGTTTGAATTGAAACAAATTAGAATTCTCAATTCTCTACGACGTCTAGACGATAAAATATTTTCAAGAACAAGCGCATCAAAATGATTGTTCTCTCTAGCTCGAATTATTCTTTGTTTTCGGTATTGTTGATTAGTTTTGTTTTTACTCTTATGAACCAACGAAATACCTATGGTTTGATACATAAGAAATTGCCCATTGTTTTTTACAGACAGTCCAAGGCGGTCCATAACCACTCCCATGTTTTTGAAATATTTTAGAATACCCAAATTGCTCTTCGAATTCCACATTACATTCAATTGTAATTTTCTCCTTTCAATGCATGATAGAGTCATGGTTTCTAGATTTATCGAGCTCCTCGGGAGAGCTAATATCCGGACATTTTTGCGAATGTTTTGACCGATATTCCTTTGATCCCATCTCAATTGCAAAAGGAAATACTTTTTCATGAATAACTCTCTTAGCTCTCTTGTACTTAGACTTTTCTTTTCACTATCGGTTTCACTTTTCTTTTCACTATCGGTTTCACTTTTCTTTTCACTATCGGTTTCACTTTTCTTTTCACTATCGGTTTTACTTTTCTTTTCACTATTGGTTTTACTTTTCTTTGTACCTTTTTTCATGTCTGATTTCGCGGAATCTTCTTCTTCAAGATTTTGGTTTTCAGCGATGTTTTTCTTTTTATTATCGGTTTCACTTAGATTCGAATTTAAAAGAAGTAATTTGCTTGGTATAATCCACGGTTTCGTTTTATATACATTAAAAAGCCGCACAAATTCTGGGAAGAACCAAAGTTCCAGATTCGAGATGGGACGATTTAGTATTTGTTCATTCATTCCCATCCAATCAAAAAAAGAATTTGGAGAATTAGGTTGATTGATTTCTGGATTTTGATTAATCGGAATATAAAAAGGGTCTTTTTCTTGTTTATCAATTGGATCAATTAATTGATCGTTATTAGTCCCAATTGGAGTCTTTTGATTACTGCTGGGATTGATCTCTTCTTCGGGATTGATCTCTTCCTCTTCTTCTTTATCAATTGGATCAATTAATTGAAAATTATTAGTCCCAATTCGAGTCTTTTGATTACTGCTGGGATTTACCGCGACCCAGGATTCAATAGCCACTTTTTTTCTAAGATCAAAATAGATATTTTCCCAATTAAAATATTTTCTATTAAGATTTTTTTCTATATATGGAATATATACCCTTTCTATTCTTCCTATAAAAATATTGATAGGGATACTTCCTGTTATCGCAAACAAGGAGTTTTGCGACATGTTGTAATTATCAGAAACCGCTTGCCTTTTAGTTACTTGAGGGATTGATCTATAAAAAACCGAGTCACCTTTATTTTCATTATTAATGGATTTATATGATAAAAGATCATATCTATAGCATTTTTGAAAATTATCTTTTTGATTCGATAATGAGTTAGGACCCTTTTTTTTCTTGTAATGACTTAATTGGTATTTTCCACATGAATTCCATTTTTTTAAATCTTTTTTTTGAGACCTACAATATCGATTCACCCTATTTCGCCATTTTTGTTTTTGTGACATTAAGCTAGACCAGATAATCTGAGATAAATCGTATTGATAATTCCCTCTTAACCAATTTTTCCATTGACTCGTTATAGACCGCTGAAGTTTCTTATGTATTACTTCAGACTGAAATATTCCTTGTGTTCGAAAGGAGTCTTTCATTTGAGTTTTAAGGAAGAAAGATGTTCCATGATGTTGAAGAACGGATCTTAATTTAGACAAGTTAACAACCCCGGTTTGCGATATTTTGTAAAATACATATGCTTGTGACAAGTTGGATAAATCACAAAAAATTTCTGAATTTTTCTTACAACTATTATAAGTTTTTATATTTGAAATAAAGTGAATTGTATTTTTAGTTTTTTTATTAATTATTTTTTTATTTGTTTCATTCTTGGAAATATATTTTTCAATCAAATTTTTTGTCGATTCAACAAAGAGTTGTGTATTCGTTTGGCAAATATGAATAGTAGATAAACAAATATCGTTATATATTCTTTGAATGAAAAATTTTCTAAAATAATGAAATTTACATATTATGTTTTTTAGTTTTACTATTTGCCAAATCTTTTTTGACAACTCTAATCTACAACTTTTTTTGTAAGTACTAATATCTAGTTCTAGAGTTACTTTTTTTTTCTCTTCGGTAATTCTTTCTATTTGATTTTTGATTGTACTTGTTCTATCAGTCATATCTTGCATTTTAGTTTCTATCAGTGAAGAATTTGTCCAATCTGGAATTTGAATTTTTTGAATTTGACTAAAAGATTCATTAATTATCTGGTTGCTTATTCTAGAATCTTTTTCTTTTTCCATTCCACCTATTTCTCTCGATCTAAATAATAAAATTGGTTTACCCTTGGAGAGGTCTTTTTCTATAAACGGAAGATTTTGGTTTGTTGTTCTTGTTTCTTTTGAAACTTTTTTAAATAATTTTATTATTATTTTTTTTAAAACGCTTTCAGCTGTAACCTTTTCATATTTTCCAATTTTTTTTTCGAGTTCCTTTAAAATGGGCTCAAAAAAGGAAGGTGTTTTTCGGGGAGAGCCAAAAGGCAGTTCTGTTTCCCTTCCAAAAATTGTTAAAAAACAAACGTCATCACGAGAAGTTAGCGGTTTAGATGTGTGCCAAGGTTTCAGATGGAAAGGATATACAATCTTGATCTGAATACCTTGTGTCAACCAATTTTCCGGAAATTCTGTTTCGGATAACGGATTACCAGTATAAGTGCACTTAATATGCTTTTCTCTATTCCATTCCTCGAAATCTTCAGACCATTCAGGAATTTGCAATAATAGCATACGTCCAAGATTTTTACCGATTATCAATGAAGGTAATATAAGATTTTTTCTAAGACTTGATTGGGCTATTAAAATGCAACCCCTTAACATTTGGGTAATTTCAAAAGTATCCCAGGCTTCCCCTATCTCTAATCGCTTTTTTTCCTTTACTCGGTCGTTTTTCTTTTTAGATTCTCTTTTTGGTTTTTCTTCTCTTTTTGTTTGTTCGTCTGTAGACTCTAAAATCCTGAACCCTTTTCCCGCCGACCAATTTCTAAAAATTCGGTTCAGTTGAACCGGGCGGGGGATAACAAAAGAAAAAAGTTTTTTTTTTTTTATCCTGTCAAAAAAAAGGGGGGAATGTGCATTTGCTTGAAACAGTTTCTCAATAACAATTTTACGCCTTTGAGTTCGCATAGAGCCTTTGATTAAGCCGTGCTTAAAATCGGGTTGGTGTGCATAACGCATCAAAACAAGCCCCTTCTCTTCATCTTCTTTAGCCTCTTCTTCTGGGGTTTTAGTCTTGGTTTCTTTATTCACAGTATCAGTCTCTTTGCTAGCATTAGGCTTCGTTTCTTTATTCACAGTATCAGTTTCTTTGCTAGCATTAGTCTTGGTTTCTTTATCAACAGTATCAGTCTCTTTGCTAGCATTAGTCTTGGTTTCTTTATCAACAGTATTAGTCTCTTTGCTAGCATTAGGCTTCGTTTCTTTATCAATAGTATCAGTCTCTTTGCTAGCATTAGTCTTCGTTTCTTTATCAATAGTATCAGTCTCTTTGCTAGCATTAGTCTTCGTTTCTTTATCAATAGTATCAGTCTCTTTGCTAGCATTAGGCTTCGTTTCTTTATTCACAGTATCAGTCTCTTTGCTAGCATTAGTCTTCGTTTCTTTATCTGTAGCTTTAGTAGTAGTATGAGTCCCTGGAGGATCAAAAAGAAGATATTCACCTACCGCCCTTCTTGAACGAATTTCATGCTCTGCTGGCGGACTGTAGTGAAATGATAGTTGTTCCAATTCACTGATTAATTTGTATGACCATCGAGGGACTTTTTTACTTATCTTGTGTATTACAATAGATGAAAACGCATCAATTTCTAAAATATCACCAATTTCTAAAGTATTCGTATTTTGGTCAAAATTTTCGTAATTGGAATTCGGGAAAAGAAGATCATGTAACCGATTTTGCTCACCTGTCTCTCTCGAATCTGCGATCAAAGTATTTTTTATGATGGAAGGCGGAAGCTCTTTTTTGATTTTTCCACGGTATGGCCCGTTTAAGAAAGGATCATACATTTGGGGTAAGTAGTATTCTTGTTTAGTCTTATCATCTTCTATACATAATCGAGTTCTTGTTTCAAGTATCTCCACTGCTTTTTGTTCCCGTTCTTTTTCCTGTTCTATTTCTCCATCTATTTTTTCTTTGTCTAGATGGTTAATTCTATTGAAAAAATCATTTTTCAGATGATTCATTTTTTTTTTGTTTCTAGAAACCCAAGCATTGTCCAATTGATTAGAAAGAGTTTTTTCTAGTAGGATATTTATTTTTCTTTTGATCACTTTAAAAAAAGTTGATAAACTCCTTGGATAGGTAAAAGATATTCTTTCTTTTCCATCACTTTGTTGTGTATCAAAAAAATATTGTGACATTTCATTTCTTATAGCTTGCTCAAGTCTATTATTTTGAATGTAGCGAAATGGGCGATACCATCGTCGATAATCAAAAAGCAATGGGCTAATGAGGCTTTTTCTTTCTTTTTCTTGTATTACACGTATTTCATTTTTTAGTACTTCGATTTTGCTTTTCGAATAACTGGTATTCGAATTCGAGTGGAATTCTTTGTCGGAATGTCCCCCTGTTCCCTGTTTTTTTTGTCTATCTTTTTTTTTTTTCAGATGATTCGCAAGTTTTCGTTGCTGTTCTATTTCTTCTATTTCTTGTTCTAATTTTTCCATTTCTTGTTCTATTTCTTCGTCTATTTTGTCATTTTCCTCTTCTTCATCTGTACCTTTCAAGATCAACGCGCGCTTTTCTATTTGTGAAAGGTTGCTCATTTTAGGAAGAAGAATGGGTGAGGGTATTCTGCCAAAAGAGTGGAGACTCATCATAAAAAAGAGAATCACAAAGAAAAAATGAAAATAGTCAGATCGAATGATCGATCTAATAGAACGATTTTTACCTATGTGTTTTCCTGCCAATTCAATACGTATGTGTTTTCCTGCCAATTCAAAAAATTCGCATACTAAAATTTGGCCAATGAACCAGGCAAAAAAAGAACTTGTTACGAATAACATCTTGTTGTTGGATCGAAACGTGTAAATGCTGACTAATCTCCTTGCCGCTGAACTTGGTAAAATGCAAGTGTTAAGCAACTGCTGTAAAATGAGATGATTTAGAAATATACAGCTGAGATTAGACATGGAATTTTGGTTAGCAAAAACGCGTTTCTGACTTTTCCAGAAGATCTGGAAAAAAAGATAGAAAAACCCGAGTGCAGTTATTGTACGAGGTCTAGTCAAAGCAATATGGAAAGGTTTATAATATATTGATATGAATAGTAAGATCTGCCCCATAATCAATCCAGTTTTTGCTACTATTCTCTTCTTGGTTTCTTCTTCCTCCTCAAAAACCAGAGTTCGGAGAAGTAATAAATGAGA